CAAACTGACTGCAATATTTTTCTGTCCGTGAGGATACCGCCAGAGCCAGAGTGCTTTCTACTTCTAATAGTAATAATAGTAATAGGCCATGAACTAGATCAGAATCATTCTCAACGAATCCATAAGAAGTGATCCAATTTTTTTCATCGTGTCTGGATGAAGACCAAAGATCTTGAGCGACCGATCCGGCAGAACAACTCAAAAGATAAAGAAGTATCGTTAATTTCTTCATGCTCGTTCCAAGTTCGAAGTACCATTTGTACAAATAAGAATCCCCTCCCTTACATGATTTCTTCTTCATATAGATAGATATAAGATCTATGGGGCAATTACTTAGAAGTACATTTTGTGTAACAGCCCTTCCTATCTGATAGAAAAGGATCCCATGATCCTGAACCGATCTTATCTGGGATCGAAAATCCCAAGTTTTTCTATGAAGAGCTGATCTAATTGTATTAGTTTCTATAATGGATTTCTTCTGTGTAATACTAATTGATAGGGCCTCATTGATAAGTGCTACAAGATCTCGCGCATTGGAACCCATGGTTATGGACCCGAATCCGTTAGTATGGAACATCTTCTTTTCCAAGTGAAATCCCCTAGTATATGAAAGAATGAAAAAGTGCTTTCGTTGTTGTGGAAGAAGAAGCCTTCGTATCTTAATGCATGTATTTAATTTATTCGGAGCTATTAGAGCGGGATCCACTTTTTGGGGAATATGAGTCGAAGCAATAACAAGAATCTTTCCAGTGTAACATCTTTCACAATCCCTGGAGAGATAGTTCTCTAATAGACCGAGGGATAAGTAATTCGACTCATTCACATGCAGATCATGAATGTTTGGAATCCATATTATGCAAGGAGACATTGCTTTTGCTAATTCGAATTGAAGGGTGATATCAAATAGGTCTATTTTCGGCGTCATATACATAGTTAGCACATTCGTCATAGTTAGCAGCTCCGTATCAATATCAAGGTCATCATCAATATCGTCACTATCATCAATATCGTCACTATCATCAATATAGATATCATCAATAAGATAACCTTTAGGCTTGTCATCCAGGAACTTGTTCGGAAATACCGTAATGAAAGGAACATAGGAGTTTGTCGCTAGGTATTTGACCAAACAGGATCGTCCAGTTCCTATAGAACCTATCACTAAAATACCTCTAGAAGGGGATAGGGCTAAGCGGAGCGAAAAGGGTTTTCCATGAGGAGATGGGGAATGAAAACTATTAGCCCCACACGAGGCTTGTGAATAAGCGATTGTCTGATAATGAGCAAGGAATATCCGTCTTTCTGCTAAACAGGATCTATTGAACTCATAATTCATTAGATCCTTTTGATGAATGTCAACTAAGTATCGTAAGGAAATTGATCCCGGTTGTTCAATCATTTGATAACCAGAGTCATTCTTTGATAAATGATCACTATGAGTCAGACTCAATAGAATTTGATCAATCCTTTTTTCTGTCGTTAAGGTGGAGAACTGAACCAAGAATTCTCTTTCTTCATCATCAATCGAATCACTGTTCGCGACCCAGAATTCTATTTTCTCATCAATCCAATCACCGTTCACGTTTTTTCTTTTTCTTATCAATGAATAGATCTCTTTACTTGTACGACTTAGATGTCTCGTATTTCTCGAAAAAATGATTCGATTGATGGGATTTGGTATGATACTTACAAGATCGATGAGATTGATCTTCCAATATTTCTTCTTAGAACGTATTGATTTGACCCCATAAGCGGGACCACCACCCAATAGCATGTTGCCACCAGAAGCAGAACCCCGTATTTCTTCCAGAGAATCTCCTAATTGTTCCAGAACAACTAGAAAGAGATTCTTTAACCAGAAAGGATTCAGTTCAGATGTAGGATACCTATCCAGAAGTTTTCGAAATTCCATCATGTATGATGGAATCATCAAAGATTTGATCTTTTCTAACTCTGTCTGTAACTCACTAGAGGCTCGGGAAACAAAGAGAAGATGTATACGAACGAGATATCCAGCAACAAGAAGAAGGAAAAAGATGGAATAGAGGAACTCCCGAGCATTTGTTGATCTCAGATGTGCCCATATCAATGGAACGGGTGACTCATTATTTCGAGGAATCATTTCTTCGGACAGAAGAAGATTCTGTAAACATTGACTCGAAATCTCACTTATCAGAGTCCATTGTGGAAGAATCTTATGAGGAATTGGCCGTGATATATCTGATCCATGCATCATATCATGAAAAATGGATACAAATTTTTGACTACTACTCAGTATCGGCAATGGGTCTGAAAGAGTATCTAAAAGGGTGAAATTGAGATATTTGCACCCTATCGAAGTAAGGAACCATGGCATATATGTTTGGAACAGATTCCATTTTGAGAGATTTGAAAAAGCACTATCTCGTTGAAAGGTTCTATACATCTGCCCTTTCTCAACGCATTTATTTAGACAAAGACTCCGTTTTTTCCTCTTTCCGGATGGTAAATACTTCTCAGA